TTTTTTTTGTATTTATTGTATCATTTATGAAAAATGGTACAATAAATATAAATGAATATTTTTTTTTAATAAAAAATAAAAATTGTTAATTTTTATTATATAAATAATTTATATATATATATATTATTTAACATATTGAATATTTATTTATAATTAGTTATTTTCACATAATATATAAAAACTTATATAACATCCATATTCAATAATCCTAACAGTCCTATTGGAAAAAGAAAAAAATTAATATATATATTTAAAATTTTATATGTAGTGTATAAAATTTAAAAATTATTATAATATATATAAATATTTATATAATATATATATAATATGTATATATATATAAATATTAATTTATAATTAAATTTTTATATATTAATAAATTTAATATAAATTATAGATATTTTTATAAAATAAGTAATTTAGGGGAATAATTTAATTTATATAATTAATAATTATATATTTATAAATAATAAAAATATTTATTTTTATAATTAATAATTATTTTTATAATTATTAATATATATAAATTAAATTATTATTATTTTTATAAAAATAATTATATTTTATAATTATTTATATTTATAAATTAAATTATTATTATTTAATGGGGCGGCCAAATTTTTATTATTTATATTATTTTTTAAATATATAATTTTAATAAAAATATTTTATAGTTAAAAATATTGAGCTTTGTATTAAAAATAATTATGTAGTTTTAATTAATTAAGTTTAATAATTTAAGATCATTTATTATTAAGGAATTATTTAATTAAAATTAAAATATTTGGGGGAATAATTTAATTTTACAGGAGGTAATCCTAAATTTTAATTATTTAGATAAATATAAATTAAATTAAAATTTAAATTATAATATTTAATAAAAATATTTGTTTTTTTTTAATAATTATTAGTAATTAATAGTTATCTAATTTTATAATAATAAATACTATGTTTATTTTAAAAATAAATAATTTATTAATATTTATAAATTAAATTATTATTATTTATATTATTTTTTAAATATATAATTTTAATAAAAATATTCCTTAATTTTAATTATTTAATAAATAATAAAAATATATTTTATTTTATTAATAAATATTTATAGATTTTTATTATACTAATTATTAAATAATATTTATTTATAATGAATATTATAAATAATTATTATTTAATATCCTTTTAATTTTATAAATTATATAATATAATGTAATTGTTTTATTTTTGCAATTAATATTTATTTTTAATTTAATTTACATGTAAATTTTTGTATGAGTATTGTTTAATTTAAATAATTAAAGTAATAAATAAATATTCGCAGTAATTAATTTTAATAATTAAAGAAATTTAGAATTAGTAATATTATAAAGTATTAGCTAAATTTGTGCCAGCAGCTGCGGTTAGACAAAAAATACAAGTAAATATTTTTAGATTAAGTTAAATTGTTTATATAATATAAAATTTAAAATTATTAGGTGAAATTTTAATTTTATTAAAATATATTATTTATATAAATTGAAGCTATAAAATTTTAATTTTAAACTAGGATTAGATACCCTATTATTTAAAATGTAAATTATAAAAATCTAGAATATTAATAGTTATGTTCTTGAAATTTAAAAAATTTGGCGGTAATTTAGTCTATTCAGAGGAACCTGTCCTATAATTGATACTCCCCGTTGGACCTTACTTAATTTTGTAAAATTTGTATACCGCCGTTATCAGAATATTTTAAAAGAATAAATAATTTTCTAAAATTTTTATTAAAAATTATTTCAGGTCAAGGTGCAGTTTATAATTAAGAAAGAGATGGGTTACAATAAATTTATTTTTGAATAAAAATTTAAAATAATTTTTTGAAATTGGATTTGATAGTAAATTATTAAAGAGCGAATAATTGATTTTAGCTCTAAATTATGCACATATCGCCCGTCGCTCTCATTAATAACATGAGATAAGTCGTAACATAGTAGGTGTACTGGAAAGTGTCCCTAGAATGACAATTTAAAGCTTAATTAGTAAAGTTTTTCATTTACATTGAAAAGAAATCTGTGCAAATCAGTTTAAATTGATATATTTTTTTTATTAATGTTATTTGTGTAATTTTATTTAATAAAAATAATTTTAATTTTATTAATTTTTGTATTGTTTAAAGATAAAATAATATTTAATAATAGTTTATTAGTATTGTAAAAGAAAATTGAAATATTTTGAAAAATAAATAAAAAGAAAGAAAATTTAATTTATTGTACCTTGTGTATCAGGGTTTATTAAAAATTAATATTTAATAATATTTTTCTCGAATTTAAAAGATTTAATTATTTATGTTAGTTATTGTGGCATAATTATTAATAATAAATAATTTGAAATGAAACGTTAATCGTTTTTAAATATATCTAGTTTTCTAAGAAATAAATTTAATTTAGATATTTATTTATAATTAATTATTTCGTTAATTAATTTTATATAAATATTAATATTTTAAGGGATAAGCTTTAAAATAAATTTTTAAAAATAAATTAATTATTTAATAAATGTATGTTTAGAAATAATAATCATTAGTAAATTTGTTATAATTTATTTTATATTAAAAATAATTTATTAATATTTTAAATTTTATATTAGAATATTTATATTAGTTAAATATATAAAGTAATAATGATAAAATTAGTATATTAATTATTATATGAATAAGAATTTTTGGAAGGTTTATATAAGGAATTCGGCAAAATTAATACTCGCCTGTTTATCAAAAACATGTCTTTTTGAATTTAATTTAAAGTCTGACCTGCCCACTGAATTATATTTTAAAGGGCCGCAGTATTTTGACTGTGCAAAGGTAGCATAATCATTAGTTTTTTAATTGGAAGCTAGAATGAATGGTTGGACGAAGTATTAACTGTCTCAAATAAATTTGTAATAAAATTTAATTTTTTTATTAAAAAGTAAAAATAAAATTAAAAGACGAGAAGACCCTATAAAGCTTTATAATTGAGTATTATTATTTTTAAAGAATTATTTTAATTTTAATTATTTAAATTATTTTGTTGGGGTGACAATAAAATTTAATAAACTTTTATTATTTTATACCATTGATATATGAATAATTGATCCAGTTTTATTGATTAAAAATTTAAGTTACTTTAGGGATAACAGCGTAATTTTTTTTTAGAGTTCATATCGACAAAAAAGATTGCGACCTCGATGTTGGATTAAGAGTTATTTTTAGGTGTAGCAGTTTAAAGTTTGGGTCTGTTCGACCCTTGAATTCTTACATGATCTGAGTTCAGACCGGCGTGAGCCAGGTTGGTTTCTATCTTTAATAAAATATAATATTTTAGTACGAAAGGACCAAATATTAAAAAAATAATTTTTTATAATTTTGAATATTATTAAATTTTATACTATTTTGGCAGATTAGTGCAATAAATTTAGAATTTATTTATGTAAAGAAAATTACAAATAGTAATGATTTTAGAATTAATTTTATCTTTAGTTAGAAGTTTATTATTAGTAATTTGTGTAATAATTGGAGTTGCTTTTATAGTTTTATTAGAGCGAAAAGTATTAGGGTATATTCAAATTCGAAAAGGGCCTAATAAAATAGGGTTTTTAGGAATTCCCCAATCTTTTTGTGACGCAATTAAATTATTTACAAAGGAACAAGTTTATCCTATAATATCTAATTATATAATTTATTATTTTTCTCCTGTTTTTTCTTTATTTTTATCTTTATTAATTTGGCTTTGTATTCCTTATTTGACAAAATTATTTTCTTTTAATTTAGGGGTCTTATTTTTTTTAAGATGTATAAGTTTAGGGGTTTATACTGTTATAATTGCTGGGTGATCGTCTAATTCTAATTATGCATTATTAGGGGGATTACGGGCTGTTGCTCAAACTATTTCTTATGAGGTAAGTTTAGTTTTAATTTTATTATCTTTTATTTTTTTAATTGGAAATTATAATATATTAAGATTTTTATATTATCAAAAATATTGTTGATTTATATTAATTGGGTTTCCATTGGGGATAGTATGATTAGCTTCTTCTTTAGCTGAAACTAATCGAACGCCTTTTGATTTTGCAGAAGGAGAGTCTGAATTAGTTTCTGGATTTAATGTTGAATATGGAAGTGGGGGATTTGCATTAATTTTTTTAGCAGAGTATGCTAGAATTTTATTTATAAGATTATTATTTTCTGTTATTTTTTTAGGGGGCAATATTTATTCAATTATTTTTTTTTTTAAGGTTGTATTTATTGCTTTTGTATTTATTTGGGTACGAGGGACATTACCTCGATTTCGGTATGATAAATTAATATATTTAGCTTGAAAGAGATTTTTGCCTGTTGCTCTTAATTATTTATTATTTTTTTTAGGATTAAAATTATTTTTATTAAATTTTTTAATTTAGTGAATAAATTTTAGTAAAGTCAATAAAAATTTAAATTTTTATCTTATGTTTTCAAAACATATGCTTATTCAAGCTCATTAACTAATTATATTAATCTAATAATGTATCTCATCATTTTGTAATAAGTGGGTTTATTAAATAATATATAAAATATAAAATTGTTAAAATTTGACCAGTAATAATGTAGGGGTCTTCTACTGGGCGGGCTCCAATTCAGGTGAGTAAAATAGTAATAATTAATATATTTCAAAATAAAATTTGATTAATAGGATAAAACTGAATTCCTCGGAATTTACTTAAATGAGAAAATGGGAGGATAAATAAAATAGCAATAGATAGTACTAATGCGATCACTCCCCCTAATTTATTGGGAATTGAACGAAGAATTGCATAAGCAAATAAAAAATATCACTCTGGTTGGATATGGACAGGGGTTACTAATGGATTTGCTATAATAAAGTTATCAGGGTCTCCTAATAAATAAGGTCTAATTAATGTTAGAAGAGTTAACCCTATAATTATAATAATAAATCCTACAATATCCTTAAAAGAAAAGTATGGGTGAAAAGGAATTTTATCAATATTACTATTGATACCTAAAGGATTATTAGAGCCTGTTTGATGTAAAAATAATAAATGAATTATTGTTATAGCTGCTACAATAAAAGGTAATAAAAAATGAAAAGTAAAAAATCGGGTTAAAGTAGCATTATCTACTGCGAATCCCCCTCAAATTCATTCAACTAATATAGTTCCTAAATATGGAATTGCTGATAATAAATTTGTAATTACAGTTGCCCCTCAAAATGATATTTGTCCTCAGGGTAAGACATACCCCATAAACGCTGTTGCTATAACTAAAAATAGAATAATTACTCCAACTGTCCAAGTTATATGATATAAATATGAACCATAATAAATTCCTCGTCCAATATGTATATAAATACAAATAAAAAAAAATGAGGCCCCATTTGCATGAAGAGTTCGTAAAAGTCACCCGTAATTAACATCTCGACAAATATGATCTACTCTATTAAAAGCTATAGAGATATCAGCAGTATAGTGTATGGCTAAAAATAATCCTGTAATAATTTGGATAATTAAACATAATCCTAGTAATGATCCGAAATTTCATCATGTTGAGATATTAATAGGAGCCGGTAAATCTACTAAGGCATTATTTGCAATTTTAAAAAGAGGATGAGAAAGACGTAAAGGTTTATTCATTAGTTTTTATTACGAAGAGGACCATAAAAATTATTACTAATTTTTACAATAATAATTAAAGTTAAAAAAAGATAATTAATTAACAATAAAGTTGTATAATTGGTAGGAAAATTATATAATTTAATTAAATTGATAGAGTTTTCTGGCATAAATATTGTTGAAGCTGTGATTATATTTATTTCAATATTATTAATAATATTATTAATAATTATTTTATCAATAATAATAAAAATTAATATAAAAGATAAAAATAATAATAATAGTCATATTGCAAGAGTTAAAGAAAAGGAAAATATTTCATTTGAGGCTAAAGAGGTGACATAAATAAAAAGTACTAGTATTCCCCCTAAAAAAACTAAGAATAAAATATAAGAGAATCAAAAAGTTTTAGCTAAAGATCCTGTAATTAGACAAATTAAAAATGTTTGAATAAGGAGAGTTAGCCCCATAGCAAGAGGGTGATTTATTTGAAGAAATAAAATACTAATAATAATTCTAATAAAAATTGGAATAAATTGTAAGATATCAGGCAGTAGTTTAATTAAAATATTAATTTTGGAGATTAATGATAAAATAATAGAGTTTTTTGCTTGAAGTTTTAAAAGAATGAATTCTTATTTTTGATTTACAAGACCAAAGTTTTTATTAAACTATTAAAACTAATGTTAGTATTAATTTATTGAGGATTTTCTTGTTTTTTATTTATTGCTGGAATAATAATATTTGTTTTTAATTGTAAACATTTATTAATAATATTATTAAGATTAGAATTTATAGTTTTAGGGTTATTTTTATGTTTATTTTTATATTTAAATTATTTTAGTTATGAGAGTTTCTTTATTATATTATTTTTAACTTTTACAGTATGTGAAGGGGCTTTAGGATTAGCAGTTTTAGTTTCTATAATTCGTACACATGGTAATGATTATTTTAATACATTTAGAGTTTTACAATGTTAAAATATATTATATTTTTAATTTTTATAACCCCATTATGTTTTTTAAAAAAAAGTTATTGAATGGTACAGAATATAATATTTTTTATATTTTATATTTTATGTATAATGAATTTTTATATGAATTTTTGAGGAGGAATTTCTTATAATTTTGGAGCGGATATTTTATCTTATGGTTTATTATTATTAAGAGTTTGAATTTGTGCTTTAATATTAATAGCAAGAGAAAAAGTTAATTCTTTAAATAACTTTAATAATTTATTTTTATTAATTATTTTAATATTATTGTTAATATTATTTTTAACTTTTACTTCTATAAATTTGTTTATATTTTATTTATTTTTTGAAAGAAGATTAATTCCTACATTGTTTTTAATTTTAGGGTGGGGGTATCAGCCTGAGCGATTACAGGCGGGTATTTATTTATTATTTTATACTTTATTGGCTTCTTTGCCTTTATTAGTGGGAATTTTTTATGTTTATGATCAATTTATAACATTAGAGTATATAATATTAAATCATCATAATATTAGTTATTTGTTTTTTTATATTTGTATAATTTTTGCTTTTTTAGTTAAAATGCCAATATTTTTAGTTCATCTATGATTACCAAAAGCTCATGTTGAAGCCCCTGTTTCAGGGTCAATAATTTTAGCTGGAGTATTATTAAAATTAGGGGGGTATGGGTTATTGCGAGTTTTCCCACTTCTTCAAAAATTTGGTGTCTTAGGAAATTATTTTTGAGTTAGAATTAGTTTAGTAGGAGGAGTTTTAGTAAGATTAATTTGTTTACGTCAAACAGATTTAAAATCTTTAATTGCTTATTCTTCAGTAGCTCATATAAGAATTGTTTTAGGAGGATTAATAACTTTAACTTATTGAGGGATTAGAGGGGCATATGCTTTAATAATTGCACATGGGTTATGTTCATCTGGGATATTTTGTTTAGCTAATATTTCTTATGAACGTATAGGAAGACGAAGTTTATTAATTAATAAGGGATTATTAAATTTTATGCCAAGTATAGCTTTATGATGATTTTTATTATCCTCTGCTAATATAGCTGCTCCACCAACTTTAAATTTATTAGGAGAGATTAGTTTATTAAATAGTATTGTTAGATGATCTTGAGTAACTATATTTATATTGGCTTTTTTATCTTTTTTTAGTGCTGCTTATACGTTATATTTATATTCTTATAGTCAGCATGGTAAATTATGTTCAGGGGGGTATGCAGTTATAAGAGGGAATACCCGAGAGTATTTATTATTATTTTTACATTGATTTCCTTTGAATTTATTAATTTTAAAAAGTGAATTTATTATTTTATGATTATAAGATTTAAATAGTTTAAAAAAATATTGATTTGTGGTGTCAAAGATATGAATAATTTCATTTTAGATCATGTATTATATTTCAATTTGTTTTATTAGTTTTATTAGTTTATTTATAATTAGTGTATTATTATTTATTTGTAGAATAAATTTTCTATTAAGTGAATTAGTGTATTTTATTGAATGAGAAGTTATTAGTCTTAATACAAGATCAATTGTTATAACTTTTTTATTTGACTGGATAAGTTTATTATTTATATCATTTGTTTTATTAATTTCTTCTTTAGTGATTTATTATAGAAAAGAATATATAAGAGGAGATTATAATATTAATCGATTTATTTTATTAGTATTAATATTTGTTTTATCAATAATATTATTAATTATTAGACCTAATTTAATTAGAATTTTACTTGGGTGAGATGGATTAGGATTAATTTCCTACTGTTTAGTAATTTATTTCCAAAATGTAAAATCTTTTAATGCAGGGATATTAACTGCTTTATCAAACCGAATTGGAGATGTGGCTTTTTTATTAGCTATTGCCTGAATATTAAATTATGGAAGTTGAAATTATATTTTTTATTTAGAGTTAATAAAAAGAAATTATGAAATAATAGTTATTGGGGCTTTAATTGTTTTGGCTGCAATAACAAAAAGAGCTCAAATTCCTTTTTCATCTTGATTACCTGCAGCAATAGCCGCCCCTACCCCTGTCTCTGCTTTAGTTCATTCTTCTACTTTAGTTACAGCAGGAGTATACTTATTAATTCGATTTAATATTTTATTAGATGGGACAATTTTAGGGCAATTATTATTGTTAATTGGAGGATTAACTATATTTATATCTGGGTTAGGGGCTAATTATGAATTTGATTTAAAAAAGATTATTGCTTTGTCTACTTTAAGTCAATTAGGTCTTATAATGAGAATTTTATCTATAGGATTTTATAAATTAGCATTATTTCATTTATTAACTCATGCTTTATTTAAGGCTTTATTATTTATATGCGCTGGGGCAATTATTCATAATATGGGTAATTCTCAAGATATTCGAGGTATAGGGGCAGTTGTAAAACAAATGCCCATTACTGCGGCCTGTTTTAATTTAGCTAATTTTGCTTTATGCGGGATGCCTTTTTTAGCTGGATTTTATTCTAAGGATTTAATTTTAGAAATAGTAATATTATCTTATATTAATTGAATTAGATTTTTTTTATATTTTTTTTCTACTGGATTAACAGTATGTTACTCATTTCGGTTAGCTTATTATTCAATAACTGGAGATTTTAATAGAAACTCTATTCATTTAATTAATGATGAAGGATGAGTTATATTGCGAGGTATGATAGGATTAATATTTATAGCAATTATTGGTGGAAGAATATTAAGATGATTAATTTTTCCTACTCCAGATATAATTTGTCTACCATTTATGATAAAAATATTAACTTTAATTGTTTGTATTAGTGGGGGGATATTAGGTTATATGATATCTTTAGTGCCTTTAAAGTTTTTTAATAAGTCTCTTTATTATTATATATCAACAATATTTTTTGGGTCAATATGATTTATGCCTGTAATTTCTACTATTGGGATTATTAAATCACCTTTAACTATTGGGTGATTAATAACAAAAAATTTTGATCAAGGATGAAGAGAGTTTATAGGAGGGCAAATATTATATTTTAGTTTTAAAACTTTGTCTATGAATATTCAAGTGTTTCAAAATAATAATTTAAAAATTTATTTATTAAGTTTTGTTTTATGATTTATAATTTTATTAATTATATTATTAGTGTAAAATATTTAAATAGCTTATATTTTAGAGCGTAACACTGAAGATGTTAATGAGATAGTTATATCTTTAAATAAAATAATTAAGTAATTTATAAAAGATTTTCTTTATTTTTACAGTGAAAATGTAAGGTTTTATTAATTAAACTATATAAATAAAGAAATATAAATGGAGTTTAACCATTAAAGAAAAAAGTTAGCAGCTTTTTCTTGGGCCCCATATTTCCTTAATTGGAATTTATTATTCAATGTTATCATTAACAGTGATATACCTCTTTTTGGTTTCAATTAAAGTAAAGAATAAGGGTAATATTACCTAAAATTAGGTCGAAACTAATTGCAATAAATCGCTTCATATTCTTTTTAAAGTATATCTAATAAATATTAAGGTTAATTGAATATTCAATAATTTTTGAATGCAAATCAAATGTTATAATTAACTATAGCCCTTGTAAATTATGTGCTTCAATTTAGTGCCCCCTGATTTCATTCATGATAAAGGCCAATTAATAAAATTAAAATAAAAAAAAATGAGGTTAAAGTTCATATTACTATGTTAGAAAAATTTATAATAATAATAATTGGAAGAATTAAAGCAATTTCTACGTCAAAAATTAAAAAAATAATTGCAATTAAAAAAAATCGTAAAGAAAAAGGCAAACGAGAAGAATTTTTAGGATCAAAGCCGCACTCAAAAGGAGATGATTTTTCTCGATCTCTTAAAGATTTTTTTGAGAAAAGAGAAGCTAGTATTATTACAACAATAGCAATAATTAAAATTAAAAGACCTATTAATATTGTAAAAAAAATTATTTATACTAAAATTATTTAGTCCTCATGATTGGAAGTCATATATACTTATATACTATATAAATTTATCTACCTCATCAATAAATAGAAACATATAAAAATAATCATACAACATCTACAAAATGTCAATATCAGGCAGCTGCTTCAAATCCAAAATGATGAGTTTCTGAAAAATGGTAATTTAAATGTCGTATTAAACAAACTAATAAAAAGGTTGTTCCAATTAAAACATGAAGACCATGAAATCCAGTTGCCATAAAAAATGTAGAACCATAAACAGCATCTGCGATTGTAAAAGGGGCTTCAATATATTCATAAGCTTGTAGGGCAGTAAAATAAATTCCTAAAATAACAGTAAAAAATAACCCTTGAGTAGTTTGTGAATGGTTACCTTCTATTAAACTATGATGAGCTCAAGTAACTGTTACTCCTGAGGCCAATAAAATAGCTGTATTAAGAAGAGGAATTTGAAAAGGATTAAAAGCTAAAATTCCCTTAGGGGGTCATATAGCCCCTAATTCAATAGCTGGGGATAATCTTCTATGAAAAAAAGCTCAAAAGAATCTTACAAAAAAAAAGATTTCTGAAATAATAAATAAAATTATTCCTCAACGTAATCCAATAGTAACAGGGTATGTATGGAGTCCTTGAAAAGTTCCTTCCCGGGAAATATCTCGTCATCATTGGTATATAGTTAGAGAAGTAATAATAAGTCCTAAAATTAATAAGTTATTATTATATTGATGAAATCATTTAATTAAGCCTGAAACTAAAGAAAAAGCTCCAATTGCTCCTGTTAAAGGTCAGGGACTAAAATCAACTAGATGAAAAGGGTGATTTGAATGTGTTGACATTAATCTATAGATTTATTTATAAATTATTAATTTACTTCTCTAGAATAAAGAGTACTTAATACTGTAAATACATAAGCTTGAATAATAGCTACAGCTGACTCAAGGACTAATAAAAGAATTTGGCCAAAAATTAAAATTACTACTATAATATAAGATATAGAAGGGCCAGTGTTTCCTAATAAAGTTAAAAGTAAATGTCCTGCAATTATATTAGCTGCTAATCGTACAGCTAAAGTTATTGGACGAATAACATTACTAATTGTTTCAATACAGACTATAAAAGGCATTAAAACTGGGGGAGTCCCCTGAGGAACTAAGTGTGCTAGTATGTGTTGAGTATGATTAATTCATCCGTAGATTATAAAACATACTCATAGAGGGAGGGCTAATGCTAATGTAAAGGTTAAATGACTTGTTGAGGTAAAAATATATGGGAATAGCCCTATAAAATTATTAAATAAAAGTATAGTAAATATAGAAATAAAAATTAAGGTACTTCCTACATGGCCTGAAGGCCCTAATAATGTTTTAAATTCTTTATGTAATGTTAATAAGATATTATTTCAAATAATATTATATCGGGAAGGTATTAATCAATATAAAGAAGGGATTATTAGTAATCCAATAAAAGTACTTAATCAATTAAGTGAAAAATTAAAAATTGTTGTTGAAGGGTCAAAAACTGAGAATAGATTTGTTATCATTTTCAATTTAAAGAAGGCTTTTTAATAGTAAAAGTTAATTTTGTAGATTGCGGGGATAAAGAATAATGAAAATAATTTAAAGTATTAAAAATAATTAATGTAATAGAAAAAATAATAAATAAGAGCAATCATCTAAGAGGGGCTATTTGTGGAATTAAAAAATATCAATATAATGATAATTTTAGTTTGACATACTAAGGTTATTAATTAACTAATTTTTTGTCATTAGAAGTAATTGCTAATTTACTATAAAGTGGTTTAAGAGACCAATACTTGCTTTCAGTCATCTAATGAATTTTAATTATTTGATGATAATCATTTAATAAAAAATTGTGGTATAATTCTTTCAATTACAATAGGTATAAAACTATGATTAGCCCCGCAAATTTCAGAACATTGTCCATAAAATAGTCCAGGTCGATTAATTAAAAAATTTGTTTGATTTAGTCGACCTGGGGTAGCATCAACTTTTACTCCTAATGCAGGGATTGTTCATGAATGGAGGACATCTGCAGCTGTTACTAAAATTCGAATTTGAGTATTTATAGGTAAAATAATTCGATTATCTACGTCTAGTAGTCGAAACCCTTCATTATTTAAGTCATTTGTTGGAATTATATAAGAATCAAATTCAATGTTTAAAAAATCTGAATATTCATAGCTTCAATATCATTGATGACCAATAGTTTTTAAAGTAATAGCGGGGTTATTAATTTCGTCTATTAAGTATAATAGTCGTAAAGATGGTATTGCAATAAAAATTAAAACAATAGCAGGTAGAATAGTTCAAATAATTTCAATAAATTGACCTGACAATAAATATCGATTAGTAAATTTATTGAAACATATCATAATTATTAAGTATCCTACTAGTACTGTAATTATTGTTAAAATTAATAATGTGTGATCATAAAAAAAGGAAAGTTGTTCTATAATAGGGGATGCACTATTTTGGAGTCTTAAGTTTGCTCATGTTGCCATTTAAAATAATAATATTCTAACGAAAAGAAACCTTTTATATTTAGAGCTTAAATCTATTGCACTAATCTGCCACATTAGATAGGTTAGTTATTTAATATAGGTAATTCAGCGTAAGAATGTTCCGCTGGGGGCAGATTTTGTATTCATTCAATAGAAGAATTTAAATGAATAGGGAATAAAATTAAACGTTTAGAAATTATACTTTCTCATATAATTAATAAAAATAATAAAATGCCAAAAAATGAAATAGAAGACCCAATTGTAGAGACTACATTTCAAGATATGTAGGCATCAGGGTAATCTGAATATCGTCGAGGTATTCCGGCTAACCCTAAAAAATGTTGAGGGAAAAAGGTTAAATTTACTCCTAAAAATATAATAGCAAATTGAATTTTTAATCAATAAGGGTTTATTGTTAGTCCTGAAAATAAAGAGTATCAATGAATAAATCCCCCTATAATTGCAAAGACAGCCCCTATTGATAAAACATAATGAAAATGGGCAACTACATAATAAGTATCATGAAGGATAATATCAATTGATGAGTTTGCTAATACAACTCCAGTTAGTCCCCCAACAGTGAATAAAAAAACAAACCCTAAAGCTCATAATAAAGCAGGAGAATAAGTTATTTGAGTTCCGTGTAAGGTAGCTAATCAACTAAAAATTTTAATTCCTGTTGGAACAGCAATAATTATAGTTGCTGAGGTAAAATAAGCTCGAGTATCTACATCTATACCTACAGTAAATATGTGGTGAGCTCAAACAACAAATCCTAAAAGACCAATTGCTAATATAGCATAAATTATTCCTAAAGCTCCAAAAGTTTCCTTTTTTCCACTTTCTTGACTAATAATATGGGAAATTATTCCAAATCCAGGAAGAATTAAAATATAAACCTCTGGATGACCAAAAAATCAAAATAAATGTTGATAAAGGATAGGGTCACCCCCTCCAGCAGGATCAAAAAAAGAAGTATTTAGATTTCGATCCGTTAATAGTATTGTAATTGCTCCGGCTAATACTGGTAAAGATAAAAGTAAAAGGACAGCTGTAATTACAACTGATCAGACAAATAAAGGTATTCGATCAAAAGAAATCCCAGTAGTTCGTATATTAATAACAGTAGTAATAAAATTTACTGCTCCTAAAATTGAAGAAACTCCTGCTAAATGTAAAGAAAAAATTGCTAAATCAACAGAAGCCCCAGTATGGGCAATATTCGCTGATAAAGGAGGATAAACTGTTCATCCTGTCCCTGCTCCTGCTTCTACTAAACTACTTACTAATAATAAAGTTAAAGATGGGGGCAATAATCAAAAACTTATATTATTTATTCGTGGAAAAGCTATATCAGGAGCTCCTAGCATCAGTGGAACAAGTCAGTTACCAAATCCTCCAATTATAATAGGTATAACTATAAAAAAAATTATAATAAAAGCATGAGCAGTGACAATTACATTATAAATTTGATCATCTCCAATTAATGCTCCAGGGTGTCCTAATTCAGCTCGAATAAGTATTCTTAAAGAAGTTCCTACTATACCAGATCAGGCCCCAAAAATAAAATATAAAGTTCCAATATCTTTATGATTTGTTGAAAATAATCATTGTTGCGATTAAATGGCCGATAATAAGCAATAAATTGTAAATTTATTTATGAAGTAAATCTTCTTTAATCATAAAAATAATAGCTTTATAGTCAAAAATGATATTAGACTGCAATTCTAAAGGTAAATTGAAATTAATATTTTAAGGCTTAAAAGATTAAACTTATATTGATAACTTTGAAGGCTATTAGTTTATTTAACTTAAAGCCTTATAAAGTTATTTTAGTTAATTTAAATGAAAAAAATTAGATTAAATATTAATAATCCAAATAAAGATAAAAAGGCTAAAAAAAAAGATATTTTATTAGAAAAGTTAGGGGATTTTATTATAAAGTTTCAGTTAGTTTCATAATAAGTTAATATAACTGCAGAATAACAGATTCGTATATAGTAATATAAAGTCACTAAAGTTAAACATACTATGATAATAATTAAAAAAAATTGATTGTTTATTGTTAAAAATTGAATAACTAATCACTTAGGGAAGAACCCTAAAAATGGGGGGAGGCCCCCCAATGATAATAAGGATAAAAAAAGAATAAATTTTATTAGAGAATTATTTATTGACAAAGAAAAGGTTTGATTAATATGAAATAGCTGGTAAGAATTAAATAAAAATAATAAAGTAAAAGTCAAAAAAGAATAAAGTAAAAAATAAATTAATCATAACGAATCATTTAATATTATAGCTCTTAATATTCATCCTAAATTATTAATAGAAGAAAAAGCTATAATTTTTCGTAAAGAAGATTGGTTAAGCCCTCCAATAGCTCCAATTAAGACAGAAATAATAACAATATAATTTATAAATATTATTAATGAATTATAAGAAATTAATATTAAAGGGGCAATTTTTTGTCAAGTCATTAAAATTAAATTATTATTTCAAGATAATCCTTCAACAACTCCCGGGAATCAAAAGTGAAAGGGAGCTGCCCCTCTTTTTAATAAAAGAGTTGAATTAATTATTAAAGAGGAATAAAGATTTCAATTTTCAATTTGTCAGTTTAGATTAGTTATTAATATAAATACAATAATAGAAAATAAAAATATTGCAGAAGCTAATGCTTGTGTTAAAAAATACTTTAAAGATGCTTCATTAGAGAGTAAATTATTATTATTAATCATTAGGGGGATAAATGATAATAAATTAATTTCTAGCCCTATTCATGCACCTAGTCAAGAATTTGATGAAATTGTAATTATTGTTCCTATTATTAATGTAAAAATAAATAAAAGTTTACTTGAATTATTGAAAATTAAAAAGAAAAGGATTTTACCTTTATAAGTGGGGTATGAACCCAATAGCTTCTTTAGCTTATCTTTTTAGACCAAATATATTTTAGTGTATGAAGCACAAAGATTTTTGATGTCTTTAGAAATAGTTTAATTCTATTAAATATAATGAATATGAAATATAATCATATAATTAACCCTATCAAGGTTATCCTTTTATCAGGCAATTCATT